AACTATAGAATACGACCCTAATCGAAATGCATACATTTGTCTCATACACTATGGGGATGGTGAGAAAAGATATATTTTACACCCGAGAGGGGCTATAATTGGAGATACCATTGTTTATGGTACAGAAGTTCCTATAAAAATGGGAAATGCCCTACCTTTGAGTGCGGTTTGAACTATTGATTTACGTAATTGGAAGTAACCAATTAGGTTTATGGCGAAACCTAGAAATCGATCACTGATCCAATTGGAGTACCTCTACAGGATAGACTTCAACAGAAAACTGAAGAGTAACGGCAGCAAGTGATTTAGTTCAGTAGTTCCTCATATGAAATTATTGACCCTAGATATATAGTAATATGGAGAAGACAAAATTGTTTCAAGCACCGAAAAAACAAGAAGCGACACTTGTTTCAAAGAGGGGAGGAGACAAGGGTTATTCACATTTCATTTGATGGTCAGAGGCGAATTGAAAGCTAAGCTGTGGTAATTCTAAGGATTCCCCCAGGGATAAATAGAAATGTCTCCTACGTTACCCGTACTATGTGGAAGTAGCGACGTAATTTAATAGAGTCATTCGGTCTGAATGCTACATGAAGAACATAAGCCAGATGAAGGAACGTGAAGACCTAGGATGTAGAAGATCATAACACGAGTGATTCGACAGATGCAGATTTGGATTCCTATATTCTTATATCCACTCATGCGTCATTATGCCATCTATATATAAGAATTCTATGAGATAGAAGATCCATCTATCTGTATAGATATCATTATCTACATCCAGAAAGCTGTATGCTTTGGAAGAAGCTTGTACAGTTTGGGAAGGGATTTTGATTGATCAAAAAGAAGAATCTACTTCAACCGATATGCCCTTAGGCACGGCCATACATAATATAGAAATAACACCCGGAAAGGGTGGACAATTAGCTAGAGCCGCAGGTGCTGTAGCGAAACTGATTGCAAAAGAGGGGAAATTGGCAACATTAAAATTACCTTCTGGAGAGGTCCGTTTGATATCTAAAAAATGCTCAGCAACAGTCGGACAAGTGGGGAATGTTGGGGTAAACCAGAAAAGTTTGGGCAAAGCCGGATCTAAACGTTGGCTAGGTAGGCGCCCTGTAGTAAGAGGAGTGGTTATGAACCCTGTAGACCATCCCCATGGGGGTGGTGAAGGGAGGGCCCCAATTGGTAGAAAAAAACCTGTAACTCCTTGGGGCTATCCTGCACTTGGAAGAAGAAGTAGAAAAAGGAATAAATATAGTGATAAATTGATTCTTCGTCGCCGTAGTAAATAGTAGGGTAGAGAAAATCGAATTTGTTTCTTCGTCTTTACAATTACAATAAAAAAATAAAAGAGTGATTTGATTTACTATGAATTAAATAATATGATTTTATTTTTTTTAATATTATTAATATAATATATAAATATAAGAGGAAATATAAATATAAGAGGAAAAATTCACTTTTTTGGAAATTATAAGAGGAATAATTAACTATGGGACGTTCACTAAAAAAAAATCCTTTTGTAGCGAATCATTTATTAAGAAAAATTAATAAGCTTAACACAAAAGGAGAAAAAGAAATAATAATAACTTGGTCCAGAGCATCCACGATTATACCTTCAATGATTGGGCATACCATTGCTATCCATAATGGAAAAGAGCATTTACCTATTTATATAACAGATCGTATGGTAGGCCATAAATTGGGAGAATTTTCACCCACTCGAAACGTCCTAGGACATGCGAAAAATGATAATAGATCTCGTCGTTAACATTTTTTTCAATTGGTTTATTCTGCAGTAGCAGATAGTCACAATCTAAATTTCAAGGAACTAAGTCAATCGAACAAAAAGATAAAAAAGTAGACAAATAAGACGTATCATTTTATATAGAGTAGTGAGGAATTATGGGACAAAAAATACATCCGCTTGGTTTCAGACTTGGTACAACTCAAAGTCATGATTCTATTTGGTTTGCACAACCAAAAAATTATTCCGAGAATCTAAAAGAAGATAAAATAATACGAGATTGTATCAAGAATTACATACAAAAAACGATAAGAATATCCTCAGGTGTCGAGGGAATTGGACGGATAAAGATTAAAAAAAGAATCGATCTGATTCAAGTCATAATCTATATGGCAGTTCCCAAGTTATTAATCGAGGGTAAGCCTCGAAGAATGGAAGAATTACAGATAACTGTGCAAAAAAAACTGAATTGTGTGAACCGAAAACTCAACATTGCAATTACAAGAATTCCAAATGCTTATAGAGACCCTAATATTCTTGCAGAATTTATAGCCGGACAATTAAAGAATAGAATTCCGTTTCGTAAAGCAATCAAAAAAGCTATCGAATTAGCTGAACAGGCGGGTACAAAAGGAGTTCAAGTACAAATTGCGGGCCGTATCGACGGAAAAGAAATTGCACGTGTCGAATGGATTAGAGAAGGTAGGGTTCCTCTACAAACCATTCGAGCTAAAATTGATTATTGTTCCTATCCAGTTCGAACTATTTATGGGGTATTGGGGATCAAAGTTTGGATATTTCTAAACAAAGAATAATAAACTTTTCCAGATTTTTAACATTGTTGGATAAAAAATGAGGAATTCTTAAAATATTCTTATTCCAAAAGAATAACTGACAAATTTTATAAGACTCAATAAAAAATTTTATTAATTATTTTATAGTGAAGGAATTGCTATGCTTAGTGTGCGACTCGTTGGTTTTTTTAGAGTGGTTCAATTAAAACAAAAATTCTACGAATTTTTTAATAAAGAACTAAAGAACTAATAACCTACTCATCGCTTCGCATTATCTGGATATAAAGAACCCGTTCAAATACAAAATCTAAATAAAGATATACGTGGTTATATAATTATAGCAACTGAAAACGGAAATAAAAATGAATCTGATTATGAGTTGTAAAGCAATAAGAATATACAGATAAACGAAGAGGTGAAAGAAAGAGAGAAAAAAAAGATATAAATGATATAGAATTCTAATATGTAAAGGTCTATGGGTCATCTCATAAAAGGTAGTGTAATAAAGCATCCATATTAAAAATTAAAAATTCATCCATAATGGATGGAATATATTCCTGAATCCAGAGCCGTGAATCAAAAAAACTGAGAAGGTTGATTCAACAAAAAAGAATAAAATCTTATTACTTTTTACAGAGGCTCCATTATAGAATTTAGACCTAACCATAAATCGAAAAGCGATGGGAACGACGGAACCTGTGAATACCGAAGATTATTTTTTTTTTATTAATTGTTAAAAGTAAAAACAAATCTTATTCATTAGGTGGGATGGCGGAAGAAACTAAGAACCAATTCATTGTTTTTTGAGGAATTGTGGACTAACCCTACATTCCATCTGAAATTGATAATGAAAGAGTAAATATTCGCCCGCGATAATTTTTTTTTTTATTTCAAAATTTTTGCCAATCCGATACGATAATAAAAAGAAAAGACAAATAAAGATTCGTTAGAATTTTATACCAAAACAATATATATCAAAGCAAGATATACAAATTTCTAATAGATCGACATTTATGTTATTATATATTTATTTATCGGTTAAATAAAAATTTTTGAATGGATTCATTCGTGAGGAGCCGTATGAGGTGAAAATCTCACGTACGGTTTTGTAATAGAGATGGAATTGAGAAACAACCATCTACTATAACCCAAAAAGAACCAGATTTCGTAAACAACATCGAGGAAGAATGAAAGGAAAAGCCTATCGAGGTAATCGTATTTCCTTCGGAAAATATGCTCTTCAGGCACTTGAACCCGCTTGGATCACATCTAGACAAATAGAAGCAGGGCGCCGGGCAATGTCACGAAATGTCCGTCGGGGTGGACAAATATGGGTACGCATATTTCCAGACAAACCTGTTACAGTAAGACCTACCGAAACGCGTATGGGTTCGGGAAAGGGATCTCCCGAATATTGGGTAGCTGTCGTTAAACCCGGCAAAATACTTTATGAAATGAATGGGGTCTCAGAAACTATAGCTAGAAAAGCTATGTCAATAGCAGCATCGAAAATGCCTATACGAACTCAATTCATTCTTTCAGAATAATCATTCGAAGGAAAGAGGTCTTTAGTATGAAAAAAATTGCAATTGTGGGTTTCGTTTTTTTTTGAACACAGAATATTTTTTTTACTTCAATTTTTTGACTGAATTTTTTGACTGAAAGATAAAAAAAAAAAAAAATAATATGATTCAACCTCAAACCTATTTAAATGTCGCCGATAATAGTGGAGCTCGCGAATTGATGTGTATTCGAATCATAGGAGCTAGTAATCGACGGTATGCTTATATTGGTGACATTGTTGTTGCTGTAATCAAAAAAGCAGTACCAAATACGCCTTTAGAACGATCACAAGTTATCAGAGCTGTAATTGTACGTACTTGTAAAGAACTCAAACGTAGTAATGGTATGATAATAAAGTATGATGATAATGCTGCGGTTGTAATTGATAAAGAAGGAAATCCAAAAGGAACTCGAATTTTTTGCGCAATACCTCGAGAATTGAGAAAATTAAATTTCACTAAAATAGTTTCATTAGCACCCGAGGTATTATAAAACGAGATAAGGAATGAAATATATATTTATATATTCAAAAATAGAATTCTGAATTCTAAAAAAAAAAATAGAATTCAGAATTCTATTTTTTTTTTAGTTTGAAAATATTCTAATATTCTATATATATGTACATTATCCTATTAGATTAGAATAAGATTTTCTATATATAGAGTATTTATATTATTATATTCTCATATTCAAGAATTAGATATTTTATTGAATCAAAAAAAGGGAGCACGTTGATTATATTGAAAGTAAGGAACAACAATCATTTTCATTTATCATGGGTAAGGATACCATAGCTGATGTACTAACCTTGATACGCAATGCTGATATGAATAGCAAAAGAACAGTTCAAATACCACTTACTAATATTATTGAAAAAATTGTTAAAATACTTTTACGAGAGGGTTTTGTTGAAAACGTCAGAAAACATAGGGAAAACGACAAATACTTTTTAGTCTTAACTCTACGATATAGAAGAAATAGGAAAGGATCATCTAAAACGTTTTTAAATTTAAAACGAATCAGTACACCAGGTCTCCGAATCTATTCTAACTATCAAAAAATTCCTAGAATTTTAGGAGGTATGGGGATTGTAATTCTTTCTACTTCTAGAGGTATAATGACAGATCGAGAGGCTCGTTTAGAAAGAATCGGCGGCGAAGTTTTATGTTATATATGGTAATTTTTCGGATATTCTTATATCTGAATCCGAATTATATAAAAAACTTCTATCCATTCTTGTCGATGGAGAGAGAAAACACAGATTTATAATATTACTCCTAATACATTACTGAATGTGTCAAGAGGATTGAACTAGAATAGAAAGAAAAAATTTCATGAAGATTTTATTTTAAATTACTGAATCATTTCTGAGGGTATTTTCTTTCCAGATTCCTTTATAGAAAAAATAGAATTTAAATAAGATTCTGGGCTATGTTTCCAAGAAAATTTGACGTACTCTTCTTTTATATGTACTGGGAAAATAAAAAATGTAATAAGGAAACCCTATTTTCTTCCAAAAAATAGATTCGGTATAAAGTTAAGGAGTGAGAAATATGAAAATCGGAGCTTCTGTTCGTAAAATTTGTGACAAATGTCGATTGATCCGCAGGCGAGGGCGAATTATAGTAATTTGTTCCAATCCAAAACATAAACAAAGACAAGGATAATATTTTCACAAAACAAAAAAGGGCTTTCTATTTTAAAGAAAGTACCGAATGCACAAATCAATAAATAAATATTTAAATTCAAATAAAAAAATTGTATTCTATTAATAGTAAATTCATTAATTCAATTATTCATTAATTCAATTAAATATAAAATCAAAAATATAGTATAGATTCTATCTTAGAATCTATTCTATTTTATAATATAAGTATTATAACAATAAAAAATATTATTGCTTTAGATTTCAAATCTATATTAGTAGAAATCGAATACAATTAAGATAAAAAATAGTAAAGAATCCTTTTTTGACTTTTTTGACAGGAAATGGATATATCCATATATTTCGGACTTATATTTTTTAAAATAATAAAATATGGCAAAACCTATACCAAAAATTGGTTCACGTAAAAATGGACGTATTGGTTCGCGTAAGCATCCTCGTAAAATACCAAAGGGTGTTATTTATGTTCAAGCTAGTTTCAACAATACCATTGTTACTGTTACAGATGTACGGGGTCGGGTGATTTGTTGGTCCTCTGCCGGTTCGTGTGGCTTCAAGGGTACACGAAGGGGGACACCATTTGCCGCTCAAACCGCAGCAGCAAATGCTATTCGAACAGTAGTGGATCAAGGCATGCAACGAGCAGAAGTCATGATAAAAGGTCCCGGTCTCGGAAGAGATGCAGCGTTAAGAGCTATTCGTAGAAGTGGTATACTATTAAGGTTTATACGGGATGTAACGCCTATGCCACATAATGGATGTAGGTCCCCTAAAAAAAGACGTGTGTAAAACTAAAAATAAACATTAAAGAAAGAGATTTCAAGAGAAATAAACAATTTTTGATAAAAATATATAACTATGATTGGAGAACAAGTAAAAGTATCTACTCGGACACTACAGTGGAAGTGTGTTGAATCAAGAGTAGACAGTAAGCGTCTTTATTATGGACGCTTTATTCTGTCTCCACTTATGAAAGGCCAAGCTGATACAATCGGCATTGCAATGCGAAGAATTTTGCTCGGAGAAATAGAGGGAACATGTATCACACGTGCAAAATCTGAGAAAATACCACATGAATATTCCACCATAGTTGGTATTCAAGAATCAATACATGAAATTTTAATGAATTTGAAAGAAATTGTATTGAGAAGTAATCTGTATGGAACTCGGGACGCGTCTATTTGTTTTAAAGGTCCCGGATATTTAACTGCTCAAGACATAATTTTACCACCTTCCGTGGAAATCGTTGATAATACACAACATATAGCTAACCTAACAGAACCCATTAATTTGTGTATTGAATTACAAATTGAGAGGAATCGGGGATATCGTATAAAAACACTAAATAACATTCAAGACGGAAGTTATACTATAGATGCTGTATTCATGCCTGTTCGAAATGCAAATCATAGTATTCATTCTTATGTGAATGGGAATGAAAAACAAGAGATACTCTTTCTCGAAATATGGACAAATGGAAGTTTAACTCCTAAGGAAGCACTTTATGAAGCCTCCCGGAATTTGATTGATTTATTTATTCCTTTTTTACATGCAGAAGAAGAAAACTTTAATTTAGAAAACAATCAACACAAAGTTACTTTACCCCTTTTTACTTTTCATGATAGATTGTTTAAAGATAAACTAAGGAAAAATAAAAAAGAAATAGCATTAAACTCCATTTTTATTGACCAATTAGAATTGCCTCCCAGGATCTATAATTGTCTCAA